TATTAATAGATACGAACACATTCCAACTAATTCCCAAAAGATATAAATTTGTATCAAATTGGAACTAGTAACTAATCCCAACATGGAAGTATTGGAAAAACTCATATAAGCAAAAAATCTCAAATATCCTTGATCATGAGACATATAATTGTCACTATAAATAAGAACCAGGATTCCAACAGTAGTAATTAATATTGACATAATAGAAGTAAGTGGATCGATCAAGTAGCCAAACTCTAAGGAAAAATCATTATTGATGGTCCAAGACCATACATATTGATAGATGTAACTGCCATTTATTTGCTGAATAGACAGATCGGCCGCAAGTATCATAACTACACTTAGCAATAAAACACTAGGAAAAGCCCATATACGACGAAGATTTTTTGTTGCCTTCGGAAGAAGGAGAAGTCCCACTCCTATTAACATAGGAACTGGAAGTGGAACGAAAGGTATGATCCATGCATATTGATATGTCTGCTCCATAATAAAATCAAACTTTTTTTTTTCTTATTAATTGTTTCTGATTCACCAGCTCTTATCTCTTTCAGAAGGAATAAATAATAAAATAAAGATATGAAAGAACTCAGATAGAATTTTCAATTCTGAATTATTTGAATTGTTTCAAAAATACTTCAAATGATATAACCAAGAACAAGAAACAATAATAACACTCAAAAAAGTACTTCATTCTGATATGTATCATAGTATCCGCCAATAACTTGACCCAATAACAATCCAAAAAAAAAGACCTAATTTTTTAGTTAGTTTATTCGGAATCATTAACTAGTGCATTGTAGAACTGATTGATTGGCTTTCCTTCCAAGAAAATAAACTTATGTTTATGGTAAACCTTTAGATACTTCGTCATTTCACATACAACTAAAAGTTAAAATTCAAAATTATGAAAATGGCTTTTATTTTTATCAAGTCATGCATCGTTTATACTAGTCTCATTCTAATTTTTCAATTTCACTTATGTGTACTCTTTACCTGAGCTTGATCAATTAATACAAAAACGTTAGAGTATTATTTTCTAAAATTAGGTTTAGGGTTTAGGTAAGAGTTCTTAAGTCTTTCAATTTTTTCAATTTCTTTTTATTATTAATTGTTAATTGAATATTATTCATTTCATAATCAATTCATAAGAAATTCATTCAAATAATTTTAATAATAATAAAACAAAATACAATGTAGTACAACGAAAATGAAAATCGACGGAGATATTAATTGAACCCCCCATTTTTGTGATTCCTTTCTTATCAACGACAACTAATTCAATTTCTATGGCACATAGATAGAAACTAAAAATGAGAATATAAAGGTACCAATCTATACGAAGTACTCTTTCTTCAGATTGTATAGTATATAATAGATATATAAAGATATATCTATAATATAAATATTAGTATATAATATAAAAAAAAAGATAAATAAAATAAATAAAATATATATATATAAATATAATTATATAATATATAAATAAAATTATATAATATCAATTCAATATTCAATATAGAATAGAAATAAAAACGAAATAGATAATAGAAAAAAAGATATATATCAAATAAAATAATAGAATAAAAAAAAAATTAAAACCAGATATCACGGTGTTTTTATTTTTGTTGTCTCTAGTGATACTCTACGCGATGCACATATATATATTTTTGTATGTTATGACGTAAGTATCATCTATGGAATAAATCTATAGATAATGAATAGAAAGAACTATAGATAATGAATAGAAAGAAGGATCCATTTTGAACATTACATGTCTTTCACATCCAACGATAGCAATGAGAAACCTCTTAACTTTTGAATGGCAGTTCCAAAGAAACGTACTTCTATCTCAAAAAAGCGCATTCGTAAAAATATTTGGAAAAGAAAGGGATATTGGGCAGCGGTAAAAGCTTTTTCGTTAGCGAAATCTCTTTCTACCGGGAATTCAAACAGTTTTTTTGTGCGGTAAATAAAGAATCAAACGTTGGAATAATCTGAATCGATATGACTTGATGAATTGAATTTATAAGATGAATGAGTTCAAAACATTAATGAATTGAACTCATCAAGATGAAATAGAACTGGCTGTTTCGGAAAAAAAAATAATTTGCTGTCTACTTGATTCTAAAAATGGTACTATTTTTTTTTTTGTTTCAAAAGAAAAAGTAGTTAAGCCAAAAAAGTTTTGTCTTTCTTTTGAGTTATTTTGAGTTAGTAGGTTTTCAAAATTTCCGGGATGGGGATTGTCATTTTCCCCATCAATTCACCTTTTACAATCAAAAAAAGTCTTCTTTTTCGTTTAGATAGAAAGGAGTTTCTTGGATTATGTATCCCAAATAGTTATACATTATTCGATACTTAAGATGTTTCATTTAAATAGGAATTTGAACGAGTCTTTATTCATCGATTCTAATGGTGTTTCATAAATAATATTGCATTGAATTGATTCCTTCAATCTCGACGATTGAATATGGATGGGCTATTATGATTTCGAGCAAGC